TTATTTAGATTAAGAGAAGTATATGAATCAAGTGAAACTAAAAAAGAAAAATATTCTATAATCAACAATCAGATAATTCATGAATCATTTAGTCAAATTGGATCTACAGATTGGACAAATTATTCACTGACAGAAAAAAAAATGAAGAATCTGACTGATAGAACAAGCACAATCAGAAATCAAATAGAAAGAATTACAAAAGAGAAAAAAAAAGTAACTCCAGGAATAAATAGTAGTCCTAACAAAACAAGTTATAATGTAGACTCACAATCACCAAAAAGTATTTGGCAAATATTAAAAAGAAGAAACACTAGATTAGTCGTTAAATTACATTATTTTCTAAAATTTTTCATTGAAAAAATATACATAGATATTTTTCTAGGTATCATTAATATTCCCAGAATCAATACACAACTTTTTCTTGAATCAACAAAAAAAATTCTTGAGAGATACATTTACAATAATGAAAAAAATAAAGAAAGAGTTAATAAAACAAATCAAAATACAATTCGTTTTATTTCGACTATAAAAAAGTCACTTTATAATATTAGTAATGGTCAGAAGAATTCACATATTTTTTGTGACTTATCTTCCTTGTCACAAGCATATGTATTTTTCAAATTATCACAAACCCAAGTTATTAACTTGTATAAGTTAAGATCTGTTCTTCAATATGATGGAACGTCTTTTTTTCTTAAGACTGCAATAAAGGATTCTTTTGGAATAAAAGGAATATTTGATTCTGAATTAAGGTATAAGAAACTTCGAAGTTATGGAACGAATCAATGGAAAAACTGGTTAAGAGGTCATTATCAATACGGTTTATCTCAGATTAGATGGTCTAGATTAATACCACAAAAATGGCGAAATAGGGTCAATCAACGTCGTACGGCTCAAACTAAAGATTTAAATAAATGGGATTCGTATGAAAAAGACCAAATACTTCATTACAAAAATCAAAAAGATTTTGAAGTCTATTCATTACCAAACCAAAAAGATAATTTTCAAAAATACTATAGATATGATTTTTTATCATATAAATCTATTAATTATGAAACGAAAAAGGACTCATATATTTATGGATCACCATTACAAGTAAATAAGAACCAAGAGATTTCTTATAATTATACCACACATAAAAACAAATTATTTGATATGCTGGGGGATATTCCTATCAATAATTATATAGGAAAGGGTGATATTATGTATATGGAAAAAAATCCAGATAGAAAATATTTTGATTGGAAAATGCTCCATTTTTTTCTAAAACAAAAAGTCGATATTGAGGCCTGGATCAAGACCGATGCCAACAGTAATAAAAATATTAAGATTGGGACTCATAATTACCAAATAATTGATAAAATTGATAAGCAAGATCTTTTTTATCTTACAATTCATCAAGATTCAGAAATTAAGCCACCCAATTACAAAAAAATATTTTTTGATTGGATGGAAATGAATGAAGAAATACTAAATCGTCCCATATCGAATCTGGAACTTTGGTTCTTTCCAGAATTTGTGTTACTTTATAATGCATATAAAATGAAACCGTGGATTATACCAAGCAAATTACTTCTTTTAAATTTTAATAAAAATGAAAATTCTAGTGAAAATAAAAAGATCAATGGAAAGCAAAAAGGGAATTTTTTTAGCCCATCGAATGAAAAGTTTCAATTAAAGAATCAAAATCAAGAAGAAAAAGAACCCGCAGATCAAGGAGATCTTGAATCAGATGCACTCAAACCAAAAAAAAGATATTCAAGAAGATTATGCGGAATCGGCCATGAAAAAAGGTAAAAAGAAAAAACAATACAAGAGCAAGACGAAAGCAGAACTGGATTTCTTCCTGAAACGTTATTTGCTTTTTCAATTGAGATGGGACGATGCTTTGAATCAAAGAATGATCAATAATATCAAGGTATATTGTCTCCTGCTTAGACTGCGAAATCCCAGAAAAATTACTATATCCTCTATTCAAAGAAGAGAAATAAGTCTAGATATAATGATGATTCAGAAGAATTTAACTCCTACAGAATTGATTAAAAAAGGGGTATTTATTATCGAACCCGTTCGTCTGTCTATAAAAAATGATGGAAAATTTATTATGTATCAAACCATAGGTATTTCATTGGTTCATAAGAGTAAGCACCAAAGTAATCAAAGATACCGAGAACAAAGATATGTTGATAAGAATAATTTTGATGAATCCACTCGAAGACATCAAAGAATAACGGAAAATAGAGATAAAAATGATTATGATTTGCTTGTTCCTGAAAATATTTTCTCGTCTAGACGTCGTAGAGAATTTAGAATTCTAATTTCTTTCAATTCAAAGAATAGGAATGGTGTGGATAAAAATCCAGTATTTTGCAACGAAAATAACATAAAAAACTGGGGTCAATTTTTTGATGAAAGTAAACATCTTGATAGAGATAAAAATGAATTAATTAAATTAAAGTTCTTTCTTTGGCCTAATTATCGATTAGAAGATTTAGCTTGT